TGAAAAATCCTATTGTTTTGGTTGTGGACTCAAGGGTTCAGGTTCAAACATGTTCTTTGAAGAAATATATGAGTTCTATTATAATAGAATAGAAAAAAAATATGTTTTTTTTATTCCATTTAAGTAAATCGAGAAAAGGAAAAACATAATAACAAATGACACTCCTATCATAGGAATGGAAATAGCCTTGTTGCTGCTTCAATAACAAGCATTTTCGTTTTCAAATCAAATAAATCATTTGATCTATGATTCATTGGAACAAGGAATGGCCTGGCTAGGTACTGGCCAGGCCGGGGGAATAAAAGAAAGAACTTTTCGGACGAAATCAAAGAGGTACTCTTTCTATTGGAGATATCTGTTTCGAATCATTATCTAAAGGGAATTGATGATTGATCAAATTCGTCTATATTTATAGAATAAAGAAAGATAAGGAAAAACTTTTATCAACCTTTACTTCACGCGTCACATATGAATTATCCATTTAAAATGGGGAGAGATGGCTGAGTGGACTAAAGCGGCGGATTGCTAATCCGTTGTACGAATTATTTGTACCGAGGGTTCGAATCCCCCTCTCTCCGTTTCTTCTGATCACTTGATATTTCCCTTTCGAATTCGAAAAAATCTCTAACCCCCTTTCTCATAGTTAAATGTATGGAATGGAGAAAGAAAATCCTAAGAAAATTCAGAAATCGAGCAAGGAAAAACCCCTGATTTTTTTATTCATCACGTCCAGGATTACGTCCTGGATCATTAGATAGGAATCCGAAGATGAAGAGAGAAACAAAGAATATCACTACTGTGTAAACGAAGAGTTTGAGAGTAAGCATTACACAATCTCCAAGATCATTTTGGGGGAAATAGGGGAATAGATTCTCCATTTTTGTACCACATATTCCGTTTTGACACCAAGAAAAGAAGCGGTTTCTAGAAAACATAAGGAATTTGCAGGAATGCATTTGTAATAAGATTCTGATTCTTTCGTTAACAAAATGATCTCTCATACCTACAATTAGGTATTGTAGGGACCATACATAGGGTCTTCGACCCCCAGAAGGAATGAAGAAATGAGGTGATTCCGATTCATCTCGGTTATCCAAAAGAATTTCCATGTTTGAGTCGAGGGTTCATTATCTGATCTTATCAATTCTTAAGAATAGAATTTTTTTTTTATCGAATAAATCATGAATGTTTCTAAGACAGTATTAAAGATCTCATCGAAAACTTACAGCAGCTTGCCAAACAAGGGCTAAGAGAAAAAAGAGCACAGGTATGACTGGCATAACATCTACGATTGGATTGAAAAAAGCATAAGCTTCGGGCAATTTGGCGAAGAAAAAGCTACTCGAATGAAGGGCAGAATTAAGACAGATCAAACTAAAGATATTAAGCATAACAAACATTTTGTTCTTGGAGAAAATTTAATTATTATTGGGTTATTGATATAAGGGGAAAATGAAGAAAGAAGGGAAAGTAGGCCGCAAAATCTTTCTTTTTCTTTGAACTCCCTCAATCAAAAATCCTTCAATTCTCAAATGAGAATAGAAGGAATCATACCTTACATACAATATCTTAATTGAATTATATGTAATGATCAATAAATTCATTTTGATTCTACATCTACATGTGTAGAATCATAGCAACAACCAATTCAATAGATATTGGGGCTGGAATTGACGAACAACCAATACCGATATTAGTGTTTATTGGTGCCGAATAGAAATAAAAATGGGGCGTGGCCAAGTGGTAAGGCAACGGGTTTTGGTCCCGTTACTCGGAGGTTCGAATCCTTCCGTCCCAGACCAATTCTATCATAACAAAGATTGTTCTTTTTAAGAATCTTCTGTTTAAGGGTGTAATGTTGGATACAATGTGATCCAATCTTTCTTTGTGATTTCTAATGATTCTTCTATAGAATCATATCTTCCCTTTCGATTTTGTTTCTCACAAACAAACGGATCGAGTATCAATGACATGTGGATGGAAATAAATATCTTTTTTGATATAGGTAGGATGGGAACAAAGATCAAAGTGAAATTCAAAAAAAAAACTGGGTGGGCCATTCAGCGTATGTTCGCCCCCTCGCCCATATTCATATTGAAGGTTAGTTAGTCATTTGGATAAACTTTATGCCCCATATCTATGATATTTGGATTCTCACATGATGCATTCTGAGTCGAAATGCGAAATAAAAGAGAAGTCTCTACTTTCCCTAAAGTAAATATAAATAAAGATAGGGTAGACAAAATGACTAATTCTATGTGGATCCTGAATCCTAAAAAACGGGGGGGTTCTTGGTATTAATTCCATCGCTGGAATTAAAGCTCCTGAGACTGGGGTGGGACAAAATCAAACAAAATAGTAACAACGAATTGATATGAACCCATTTTGCTTTGTACTTATACAAGACAGGATAGCATCCCATAAGAAGATCCTTTTAAATTGGCTTTGGGTATGATTCATGATCCCCATGGAATTCGTGTCGATATGAGTTAATCCGCAAAGGAAAGGAAGGTATCAATTTCAAGACCCTTGTGATCCGGATCTTATTAACAAACAAGAAAATTCAATACGGAACGGATTATTTTCTTTGGACCTAATTTCTTTTATTTTGTATTTGATTTGGCTCCAATGAATAATTGGAAATCAATGTAGCGATCAATTGGGGGAGGGGGGAGATTCATACACTCACTTTACTTTATGGAAAGATTCCTGAATCTGAAGTAAGGAAAAATCTGTAGAAAATGAACCATGCCTATATATATATTGTTATTGTTCTATTTCAGTGATCAGTGACACCGGTGTTTCAGTTTTGGCGAAAAAGATCTGCGATCCCTTAAATACCCACGATTACCCCCGGTAACACTTGTTTGGTGTATCTGATGAATACGATAAAATCAGACTCCTACGATTCTGATTTTATCAATCAGATGAAAGAATACCTGAAAGAATACCGACCTTAATCTTTTCTTTCATGAGCCCCTTCTATCCATCCCCAAGAAAACAAAACAATTGGATTTGTTTCTTGACCCATTTATCTGGTTTAAATTATTGATGATTCAATCGGAAAGGAAACATAGAGGTCTCTTATGATGATCAAATTCGCGTCTGATTTAATTAATCAGATATCTGCTAAACATTTTTAGATCCTCGTTGTACCGACTTGTTGATGGATTTAGAGATTCAATTCAGTCTTTACTGGAAAACTTATTTCCAGTAATGATGTCGAAGTAGGAAATTCTTGAAATTGTTTTTTATGATTCCTTATAAATTCTTTCTCCTCGAAGAAGTGTGACATTGGTGAATCTATCCTATCGAGTCACTTGCGATCTTTCCCGGTCATTGGAATAGCTTATTTGGTTAATGACTCATTCTGTTCCGGTATCGGTAATCTAGACCCTTCTTTAGTTTTAGTTGTTTGAGAAAGAATTGGATCTTTCATGATTCATCATCCCTAACAATCTGTTGAAGATGTAAAGAAGTGTTAAGCAACGCATTTCTTCGTGTTTTTTATAAATGTGTTTCATTCTTCTAATAAAATATGGGGTTAAATTATATTCTTGCTGAGACTTCTCCAGATCCATATATGAAAATGAAAGTATGGAGGACTTCATATACTATATACCGATTGAGCCAATGACTATTCATGATTCCATATTGAATCAATTCCATACCGGTCCAAAATTAGAGGAATGTTATGGTAAAACTTCGTTTGAAACGATGTGGTAGAAAGCAACGTGCGACTTGAAGGACATTATTGGCTGTGGATTCTTGTACCCACCATTTTATATATCAAAGAAGATGCTCTCGGCTCGACATAGTTTGTTCTATTCCACTAGGACCCCAATTTTGGGGTTGTAATAAAATAATATAATTATAATATAGCACATGATGGAGCTCGAGCATAAAGAATTGGTTCATTTAGCAGAGAGAAGGATCTAGGGTTAATGTCAATCAATAAGTTGGAACAACTTCGTAAGTATATCTTCGGTATAGAAATTGAAAGGATCAAGTTCGAACAAGTAAAAAAAAACTTGAAAGTAAAATGAATTTGTCGAAATAGTTTTACCAATTCCGATCAAAAGTGTATCACAGGGGAATCAATCGTTTCCATAGAACGAAATAACAAAAGGTATGTTGCTACCATTTTGAAACAATTAAGGATCACCGAAGTAATGTCTAAACCCAAGGATTCAAAGCAAAGATAAAATAAAGGATACCGGAACAAGGAAACACCGTTTTCAATTGTCTCAACAACTAGATCAGAATGGGGAAGAAATCAAATCGATTCTAGGCGAGACAAACAAAAGAGGTTAGAGACGGCTCAATAAATGTCTAAGGATTTCCCTTCGAGCTCTTTGAGAATTACCCAACTTGAGTTATGAGTACGAATGAGATTTCTTTTTTTTTTTTTTCAGGAAGGAAGAACAAAAAAAAATGACTCAAATCATAGTCTAATTGATGATTTTGTGGATCTATTTGCCACTACAATACATAAATTCGAATCATTCTTTTTCGAGCCGTACGAGGAGAAAACCTCTTATACGTTTCTAGGGGGGGTTGTTCATTTATGTCTATCCCAATGAGTCATCTATCGAATCGTTGCAATTGATGTTCGATCCCGAAGAGAGGGAAGAGATCTTCGTAAAGTGGGTTTTTACGATCCGATAAAGAACCAAACTTATTCAAATGTTTCCGCTATTCTATATTTCCTTGAAAAAGGCGCTCAACCTACAGGAACTGTTCATGATATTTCAAAGAAGGCGGAGGTATTTAAGGAATTTCGAATTAATCAAATGAAATTAATGAAATAAAAAAAAAAGGGGGGGGCCAGTATCTAGCTTTGTCTAATTGTTTCTCCACCATTCCTTATTTTTTTTCTCTATTCTCTATTCATTGTTGCTCTCACATGACCCCGTATCATAGAACTATAAAAAAAAAATATCTTCTCTTGATATGAGACAGATAGAAAAAAGATTGAGTGAATAGATGAAATAACTGGGAAATTATGGGATTACCATCAATCAGATGGTTTTCGTTGGGACTCCACCAACAAACAAAAGGTCAATCTTGCTTATTGTACCTCTATTGAATAAATATTGAATAAACCCGACATTTTTTTCCTACCGGAATTCCTTATTTATTTCCCCACTCATACTTCATCCCTTATCTATGTTGTAGTGTCACTCCAACACAAGTCCTTGTTTTATTTATTGAATTGGTTTTCTCAACATTCAATTCATATTGACAATGGTGTATCGAACAAATATAATTCGATCGTGGATAAATAGATCTATTTATCCACATTTCATAAGTTTGTTTCTTTATTTCACTCAAACGATGGGTTCGTCAATTTCGTTGTGACACAAGAAGTATCTTAGTTAATATAATGAAAAAAAAAAAATAGAGTATGGGTAGTCTATCAATTTTTACATCTATTTAGATTTTCTCTATAATTTATCCCAGAATCTGTTGTATTTTCATCTGATCTCTGTTCATTTTTATGTTCACAATTGATCATCAAATCTTTCTTTTTGATCTGTTGCTAGTTCAATGTTTTGACGAGGTCGGGCAATCGAATCTCTTTATTTATTTTTTATTCCGATCGTATCTACACACCCTATTTATATGGGTTGCTAACTCAACGGTAGAGTACTCGGCTTTTAAGTGCGGCTATGGTCTTTTACACATTTTGATGAAGCAACGGATTCGTCCATACCATTGGTGGAGTTTGTAAGACCACGACTGATCCTGAAAGGGAATGAAAGGAAAAAACAGCATGTCGTATCAATGGAGAACTCTTAGAATACTTCATCCTTAACGGATCGATACAAAATCTTGTTTTGATTCTTTTCTTGGAAAGGGGTCAAATCAATTCAAGTTGGGTCGAGTGAATAAATGGATAGAGCCCTATAGCTCCAATTATAGGGAAACCAAAAGCAACGAGCTTCTGTTTGTTCTTAATTCGAATGATTACCCGATCTAATTAGACGTTAAAAATATATTAGTGCCTGATGTGGGAAAGGGTTCTCTTGTGAGTGGATCATCAATTCCTTTTTTTTAATGAATCCTAACTATTCTCTATTATGTTCTCTATTATGTAGTGGAGACGAATGTGTAGAAGAAACGGTATACTGATCAAAATTCATTATTCCAAAGTCAAAAGAGTGATCGGGTTGTAAAAATAAAGGATTTCTAACCATCTCTTGTAACTATAACGAACATAAATAAATTGGATGGAAATAGGATCCGTTGATTGTCCTTTCTGGCTCCGGGGTATCTATTCTTTTCTTACTATATACCTTGTTCTGACCGTATCGTACTATGTATTATTTGATAACTCAAGAAATCCCCCATTTGGTTCAAGTGTAATTTCAAATGGAAATGGAGGAACTACAAGGATATTTAGAAATGGATGGATTTCGGCAACAATACTTCCTATATCCGTTTCTATTTCAGGAATATATCTACGCGCTTGCTCATGGTCATGCTTTAAATGGATCGATTCTTTATGAACCGGTGGAAAATTTAGATCATGACAATAAATCCAGTTCACTAATTGTGAAACGTTTAATTACTCGAATGCATCAACAGAATCGTTTGATTATTTCGGTTAATGATTCTAATCAAAATCGATTCGTTGGGCACAACAATCATTTTGATTCTCAAATGATATCGGAGGGTTTTGCAGTCGTTGTGGAAATTCCATTCTCGCTGCGATTGGTATCTTCCCTAGAAGAAAAAGAAATAGCAAAATCTCATAATTTACGATCTATTCATTCAATATTTCCCTTTTTCGAGGACAAGTTATCACATTTAAATCATGTGTCAGATATACTAATACCCCACCCCATCCATCTGGAAATCTTGGTTCAAACCCTTCACTCTTGGATACAAGATACTCCTTCGTTGCATTTATTGCGATTCTCTCTCTACGAGTATTGGAATTCAAATAGTCTCATTACTCCAAAAAATTCCATTTCCCTTTTTTCAAAAGAGAATCAAAGATTCTTCTTGTTCCTCTCTAATTCTCATGTATATGAATGTGAATTCATATTCATTTTTCTCCGTAAACAACCCTTTCATTTACGATCAAAATCTTTTGGATCCTTTCTTGAGCGAACACATTTCTATGCAAAAATAGAATATCTTGTAGTAGTGCTTTGTAACGATTTTCAGAAAACCCTATGGTTGTTCAAAGACCCTTTTATGCATTATGTCAGATATCAAGGAAAATCGATTCTGGCTTCAAGGGGGGCTCGTCTTCTGATAAAGAAATGGAAATCTCACCTTGTCAACTTTTGGCAATGTCATTTTGACTTGTGGTCTCAACCGGCCAGGATCCATATAAAGCAATTATATAATCATCCCTTCTATTTTCTGGGCTATCTTTCAAGTGTACGACTAAACTCTTCGGTGATAAGGAGTCAAATGCTAGAGAATTCGTTTCGAATAGATACTGCTATTAAGAAATTCGAGACCGTAGTCCCAATTATTCCTCTG